TCAGAAAGCTAGAGAAGAGGAGAAAGGAAATAGGAAAGTCAGGCTATCAGCAAGCATGAAACTCCTTCAATCGCCGATATCACAAGCTAAGGAGCCGATTGACCGGCAGCTTCATATCCGATTACGGAAAGAAAGAAGCCTACTCTGTACTCTCACTGGCCAACGAGCGGGGAAAGCATTGATTTGGTTCCATCAGCTAACGCCACTCCGAGCGGAAGAGAATAGCTGAGTTTAACGGCATCGTGAGATGAGCTGAAGGCCACTCTCTCCTCGAGAAAGAAGGGAAAAGAAAAAGAGAGGGAAAGTGGAGATTAGCCCCATGTCTTAGATATCCCACTTAAAGAAAGACTTTATGACAGTTCAAGTTTCGGTTGAAAATTCTATTCTGTCTGACCTCGTGAAAGCAGCTATCCGCCACTCTCCCATATGGATCCGAGTTCCGAACCTAATAGGCCAAGAGCGGATCGCAACTCAATTGGCAAGAAGCACTCAAATCAGGTCTTGCTGTGCGCGAAGAAGGGCTTCGGCAACGAGTTCAGCTGCTCAATTGAAGCGAATAAGCTTTCCCCACGCGGTTAAGAAGCTGAAAGAGAAGCTACTGGGCATGGGCATCCTCACTGACGCTATTTAGTTATTCGGGATCAGAATTCCCACTAGAGAAGACGGGAATTGAGTCAGGGGTCATGTCAGGGTTATCCCCGTATTGTATTAGCGAGAGGCGGAACCCTTCTTTCTTAATCAGACGATTTCTCTCCTATCATGTATGATTGATCAAAGTCTGGTATGTAGGAATCATAGATAGTATCAATCGACTGGCATCGCCTTTCACTCATCAATTCCTCAAAGAAAGCAAGCAGCAAGTACGTCTGCGCATAGCATACTCTTCTCCTTTGAGGACCGGTCGAAGGGGAATGGGATTCATGCATCGAAGCTTTATTGGGGATTTTCAAACGAATGCCACATCAGATCTGCTAATTGTTTCAGATATTATATATGTTTTTCGAAGAGGTGAATCAACAATTTGATCTCCATGTCCAGAATAGGAAGAAGAAGAAATGGTCTAAAAAAAAGGCAACATCTGGAGAATCCCCTGCATGGCTCTTTCCTGTGTTTGAATGCCCTGTTAGGGAGGTGGATGCTAACCTGTGAAAGGGTCGGTCTCGTCTTGATGCCGAGAAGGAGCAGCTATTGAATCAGCAGTGAGGGAATGGTCTCTTGCAAATGAATCCCCTTCAAGCTTAGGAAAGTCAGTTCAATGAATCGAGGCAGCCTTTATCCCGCAGCTCTTATACAAGAGCGCCCTTCAAGAGCCCTTAGAAAGAAACTTTCAACAGGCATGGTACGAGAGTGAGAGTCAGATGAATATTGCGGATTCTCATGTCAAACCTGAAAGTCATCCCCTTCCGCTTTGACTATTGGGTGGGATACCTTTTCTAGTAAGTCAAGATCTGAGCAGTCGATCATGATGCCGGGGATTTGTTCACAGCGGAAGAAGAAAAGTCTGTGTTCAGGTAGCTATGGAATTGCTCCCGCAAGGCCCCTTACTCTTTCAAATAGGGTTAGACATGGCAGCCGCAGAAAGTTTCGACTAGGCCACAAGAAGACAGGCAGAGTGGCGGGTCAATGGTACCAGACATTAAGGAGAGAGAAGTGAGTTGGTCTCGATGAGAGCCCAGGCCAGTCTCGTGTGTGATAGTCTGACCCGGATGTTGGATATAGTTCCCTTCGGGTTAGGGTTCCAAACCTGCCCTATCCCAACAAGCCCCGGAGCTCGATGTCTACTTCTACCTAGATACATACAGCTTGCCTTACCACCATTTCAGAGCCGACGCCTCCTTTTCTGATAGAGGGGAGTGAGAAAGAGATTGATTTTCGGATCGCCTAATTCAATAGCTCAAAAATAGGTGGAGTTCGCCCTTTGAAGCATAGTTTAGTGTTGCAACAGGGGGGTTGTTCAGCGAACGGGAAGCAAACAAAGTCTCCATACCAACATTGAAGGCTTCGCAGCTATCCAGAAGAGAGCCTTACTTGTTAGGGGTGCTAACGCTTTACTAAGAGAATATCAAGTCAAGTAAAGGCTCTTCTTCTGTTCTACGAATCTAACTAATCTATACTACTACTAAAGTCAGACTAGGTCTTCTAGAGTGAACTAGCATAGTAATTTTTCTATATTTTGTGCTAATTGACTGAACCTCCTTACGCCGGTTCAAAGAAGGCAATAAGAGAGGACTGACGCGTCAGGTCAGCTTCGAGGGCGCCCTTTCCTTAACCATTTCTTTCTCCATCTAAGATCAGGGGAGAACCTAAGGGAAAAACGCTTTCTTACCAATTAGAAGGAAGAAAGAAGGAGCCGCTCGTCCCGGGAAACGAAGTACGCTTTCTTTGGTGAGCGAGAAGCAGCCAGGTATAGGAGAAGGGGCGGTTGGCTTAGTAAAGATAGTAAAAAGTTCCACTTTGTGAATAGTGCCTCGGCTCGGTTGAGTAATGTAGTTCGCTCGGCTCGCAGCGGACTTGTTCTAATGGAAAGACATTTCTCTCTGGGAAAAACACATAAGATTTATTTGTTCGCTAGAGCTCATCACTGAAGAATGGTGGCTTGACCTTTTGGAATTAGAGAAGAACTTCTTCGCGTGGGCGGCGTACGTACAAGGCTGTTCGGACCCCCTCCCTCTTGTATGAGGTGCGTTGCCATCGTCTCTTTCTCCTTTGCCAGGTTACATGGCATGGATTCGTCGATTGACGAATCGGATCTTGGCTCTCTGTCCCGCCGACGAACCAGTCTAGAAGTAGAAAGGGAAGGCAATAGAAGCAGGTCCCCCCTCTGTTTGTCTTCTTCTCGCCGCTTTTCTCGTCCATCCTGCCCTGCGCCGCTTACAGATTCAGTGGCAGGTATCTAAGCATCTATTAGTGTTGGGGGCTGGGGCGCAAAGCGCAAACCGCTCTTCGATCTCCCGGTGAGTTGGACGGGAACGAGACAGAGGGGGTTATCTATGGAGCATTTGAATTGCCCCTTTCTGTTGGAATAGTTGAAAGTCTTCTTCTTAGGGGATTTTCTTTTTTCTTATCAACATAGAGTTGGAACGTAGCCGTGGAAGTTGCGAGTGGACCAGTATGAAGCTTTAGCTTCGTTGCCGGCCAGAGCTCCTAGCCGACGACCGGCTACCCCTTTCGAGCTCAGCTGACCCCTTCTTGATTCAGTTTTTTCCCTATTTGAGATAGATGAATCAATAGAACTTTGATCCCCGGTTCCTGCTTGGTCAATTCCTGGAAGGCCCCTATGTTTGGTTTGATTGAACAATCAAAGTGCGTTTGCCGCGACTACGAGCTGCCAGTGCGCCTTTCTTTGGGTCGCTACGCTCGGGGTCGAGAACTGGTTCAAAAGTAGAAGGTGGTCCAAAACGAGCTAACGCGAGTTTTCGAACGACGCTTTTTCCCGTTTTTGAACATCACTGAGATAGGCTTTTCCCCGAACCATTGACCGGGGAGGGAGAAGTTGATTCATTCAATGGAGCTTTATTTGTTTGATCTAGTAAGGGAGGTCTTAGAAATAAGCCACCGCCCGACGAAAGAGCGGTTTACAACAGAGCGACCCGGGACATCGAGCGAAGAGCTCCAATGCGCATATTCGGAGCTAGACGGATGCCGTAGTCGCAGAAGCCGGATCAACATCATGACAACGGCATTCTGGAAACTGTTGGGCCAGCCACAATTGGTCTAATGTCTGGGTGCGTATGGCGGTACACTGAGAGCACCTTTCAAGTCGGCTGACAAAGAAAGAAAAAAGGGTTTCGTCGTCTTTTTCCCGCTTTCACCTTCGATTGCGAAGGTATTTTAGGCCGGTTTTCAATTCGCTTCTCTCTCTCCGGCGAGGTTTGAACTTTGCGTGGTGGGAAGGCCTTCGCGATTCGCATCTTCCCGTCCAGCAAAGAAAGTGAAGGGGAGCGGACAGCAAGTTGGAGGACGCTGCAGAACCGCGTGATTGATCCATCTGCGCTATTCCCTAATTGAAGCAAGTTGGAAAGCCTTCAGAGCCTCAGCCCCTACCATTAACTATTTCAAAAAATGAAAGCTGACTAGCAATCGCTCGTTTTTCTTATTAGCATGGGATTGGATGTTAATAATGAAAGACAGAACATCTATTAGAAGGCAATCCATCCCCGGGGAATTCCTATCGATTTCCGATGGATAACAATCCATCTTTCTCGCTTTCGCTCTTTCTCCCAATCAATCGCGAGGGTTCCGGGCATCAGAACGCAAGTGCCGGAATCGAACAAAAAAAACGTCCGAGGACGAAAGAAAAAATGCTCCGCGGGGAACTCCTTTCATGTCGGCGTATTCGTGCCGCTTAGACGTCGGCCATGAAATCCATCACTATACCGAGCAGATCACGGGCATTCACATCTCGGTCAAACGGAACTATGCGCAATTCTCTCGTGAATCGCCTTCAGCAAGGTATGGCATTCAGGGTCTGAACCCGGGGAGAAATCTTTCTTCATAGATACAAGACATTCGTTGCTGATCTAAAAAAGATCTTATCCCGTGGGCGTTAGCGGACGTTTTTCATTCTTCACCCGGTCTTTAGTAGTGTTTCCAAAGTCAACCTAACCCTTTGGAAACGCGCTAAAACAGGCCTATAGGTTCTTCTAATAGAAGAAGAGTCTATAATTAGATAGAAGTATATATAATTAGCCAGATCGTCTGAAGCATGAACAGAATCACCTTTGTTCCGAAGGCCAAGTCAAATAATTCCTTTCTATTTTTCAAAGGCGGTCCTTTTCTTTCCCCGGACCGATGACTCGCTTGTTCAGTACTGCTAACTATTATAGTATAGGAGGATGCCGTCCCCTCGGGACTACTAGTAGCTTCGGTTGTTGAATCTCGTGCAAGTTAGGTTGTGGTTGTATTGGCTGCAAGCGGAACGTAGGCGCTTTAGGTGTGTGTTGACCATGCACTCTCGCGTCATGTAATGTCGTATGTATGATAGAGGTGGTGTGGTCATTGACCTCAATGCGTTTGGTTATCCCCAAGGTTCAACGAATGAATGAAGCTATGATCGTACCCGGATAGAGATGATGGTCTTCCTCTGATGTCTCCAAGCCGGCCATAATAGAATAGATAGGCGAAGCAGCCAATAGCTGTCTGTTCTCGCCTATCGATAGATAGCAGGTTGCTTCCAAGCTCAAACCATTTGAAACAACATTGCTACAACCTTTATTCTTGTTATTGATAGAGTGGTATTCTCCGCCCCTGTCAAATAAAGTAGAGGGAGAGAACTGGAAAAAAGAGCAAAGGATTTTAAAGTAGTTTGGGAGAAGAATGGCTGACACGTTGACTGCCTTCGAGACTAGAAAATATAACCCAAGCGGGCTAACCCCCGGGGCGGACCCCAACCGAAAGGCGCTAGACGGACTAACGGCAAGCGAGATAAAGAAAGCAGCTGGCCCCATGTGTAAAACCTTGCCGCGGGAGAGTCTTTCTCCAATGAGAATAAAGAAAGTTTTTGGGCAAGACAAGAAAGGAACTCGCCCTTTGACACCAAGGGAGTTGAGCTGATTGCTGGCGATGACTTGGTGAAGGGAATCTATGAGAGAAGGTTCTCGAACCGGGTTCCGACCGAATAGAGCGCGGAGCCAACGAGTTCAGTCGAAGAGCGTAAGGAGTCTAAGGGCGGGATCAAGCTTGAAAGGAATGGACGGGCGTAGGCTTAATAGTGAACGCAGACCCCCCTGCAACTAGATATGAGATCAATGACTTAAAAGACAGATGCCGAGAGAAACTCTTAGACTTCTTTATTGCGTTGCGAAGAGAGATCGAAGACGAAGATTTTATGACGCAGTACGGGCACTGGATGGAAAAGACAGAGAAGGGAACAACCCATCGGAAGGGCATACCTCAAGGAGCACCAATCTCCCCCGGCAAAGATCTATCTGCACGAAGCCGACCTATGGATAGAAAGAAAGATGCAGGAAAGGAAAATGAAATATGAAATAAGAAATATGCTTTGGGAATGTGAGATAGGCGGACGGGGAGTACGCCGCCAAACAACCGCAGGGGCTTCCAGCAGTGATAGCTGAACTAACCAGATGGGCCGCCCAAAACCTGGGGCTGACATTTCAATCGGAAATCAACGTCGAATCCCGGCTATCCGAAAAACGCAGACTGAAGCGGAGGATCACAAAATGCAAGACAACAAGGGTCGAACCAAGCGCTTGCGCGAAGGAAGAAGCGAATCAATCAGAATGGAGACAGGGGGGAGAGGCGAAAGAGAGATTTTCGAGCCTGCAAGCAGCAAGCAACAAGGGCTGAAAAGCCGTTGCGCGCTAGCTTGTAGTTTAGGGGTAGATTAGGGGTGCTCCTAAAACTTTTTTTTTAAGGTAAGCTTTTTGGAACGAACCCTAGTTTGGGAGTTTTCCCCAACCTATACCTTACTAAAAAACTAAAAAAAAGGGAAGCCCCTTTTTTCAGCTGCATCGCACTGCCGCATAAACAATGGATCCGCTGGGCTGGATGAGCAACCTTCTATCTGGCCTCTGTACCAGTAGTGGAGTGGCTTGCTACTTTCAATCAGAAAAGGAAGATTGAGCAAGGCAAGGGAGAAAGAAGTTGTCCCCTCTTCTCTGGTAACCCGCCGCCGGTCGATCGCTCCGCCCGCCACCGCATATGTATAAAAAGAGGGAGCGGGGACGGAAGAACAATCATTTGACTTTGGCACATGAGGTGGCGGGTTTGGCTAGGTAACATAATGGAAATGTATCGGACTGCAAATCCTGGAATGACGGTTCGACCCCGTCCTTGGCCTCGGGGAGTGGCGAGCAGCACGGAACTTGAATGTTTCAAATAGCATAAGGGGGCTTCCCTTTGTTAGAAATCCACAGACAACATTCTGGAACTTCCAAACCAAAGAAATGCAACATGAGAAGGAGCTTTTTACGTTACGCTTCAATAGAAAGAATTCGGTAAGGGTAGAATACGCCCCATGGTCGATCGAAGGTACTGTGCCACTTGAACTCAAAGGCGTTACGAACCTTCAATCCATCTTTGGACAGCCAGCCAGCTCATAACAAAATGGTAGAACAGGCTGACACAACCGAATTGGTTGAGGAAAAGGAAAGCCCAGCGACCAAGCACTCCCGCCCCCAAAAGCGGAGACCGAACAACCGCCAGGTTGTCGAGGACACGTCTGAAGAGGAGGCGGGCGCCCTCTAAGTTGACCACCCTACGCACTAATGCACTATGAGGGGGGCAGGCGAACGGGAACCGACCGAGAACCCGAACCACTTGACTGACTGACCCCTTCATACTCGATTCATTAGGGTCGGGGATGGATGGAACCAATCAGAAGTGCTCGCACAAGCGAAGCCAGGAAAGGGACCGCAGCGCAACGCCTAGGACTCGTGTCGGAGGAGTTTTGAGCGTGAGCTACCACTCATGCAGCGACAAGGACCCGCAACTCTCGAAGGGGCCACCAACCGCCCGAATCACTGTAGCAAACCCTCCCTT